GATCAACGCCTTATTGTTTCAAGAGAAGCTCTTGTCGAAGGTCACTATGAACCTTTTGGTACCTATCATGAGATTTATGGACACTATCTAATAGTAAAAAGTGTAAAAAAACAAATTCTTTGTATATACATTCGAACCACTGTTGGTCAGATTTCTCTTTATCGAGAAATCGAAGAAGCGATACAAGGGTTTTGCCAAGCTTCCTCAGTGGTACCTAATTTAATAGGAATCTAAGTTAAATAATTCTATGACATCGGTGTGAATTCTCAGATCCCTTTGGTTCAACTAGGACCATATTTCCTTAATTTCTACGCGAATCAAGTCGAGAAAAGGAAGTTTTCGAATCATTGACTTCAAATCCACTGTCGAACCCTACTCAGTAGAATATGGAGGTAGTTATGGCCGAAGGGGCCAATCTGGTCTTTCACAATAAAGTGATAGATGGAACTGGTATCAAACGACTTATTAGCAGATTAATAGATCACTTTGGAATGGCATATACATCACACATCTTGGATCAATTAAAGTCTCTGGGTTTCCAGCAAGCTACTGCTACATCCATTTCATTAGGAATTGATGATCTTTTAACAATACCCTCTAAGGGATGGCTAGTCCAAGATGCTGAACAACAAAGTTTTATTTTTGAAAAACACCACCATTATGGAAACGTACACGCGATAGAAAAATTACGCCAATCCATTGAAATATGGTATGCTACAAGTGAATATTTGCGACAAGAAATGAACCAAAATTTTAGGATGACGGAATCTTTTAATCCAGTTCATATAATGTCTTTCTCGGGAGCTAGGGGAAATGCATCTCAAGTACACCAATTAGTAGGTATGAGAGGATTAATGTCGGATCCACAAGGACAAATGATTGATTTACCCATTCAAAGCAATTTACGCGAAGGGCTGTCTTTAACAGAATATATCATTTCTTGCTATGGAGCCCGAAAAGGGGTTGTGGATACTGCTGTACGAACATCAGATGCTGGATATCTTACACGCAGACTTGTTGAAGTAGTTCAACACATTGTTGTACGTCGAACTGATTGTGGCACCACCCGAGGTATCCCTGTGAGTCCTCGAAATGGGATGATGTCGGACAGAATTTTTATCCAAACATTAATTGGTCGTGTATTAGCAGACAATATATATATGGGTCCGCGATGTATTGCCATTCGAAATCAAGATATTGGGATTGGGCTTGTCAATCGATTCATAACCTTTCGAACACAACCAATATCTATTCGAACTTCTTTTACTTGTAGAAGCACATCTTGGATTTGTCGATTATGTTATGGTCGGAGTTCCACTTATGGTGACCTGGTGGAATTGGGAGAAGCTGTAGGTATTATTGCGGGTCAATCCATTGGAGAACCGGGTACTCAACTAACATTAAGAACGTTTCATACGGGCGGAGTATTCACGGGGGGTACCGCAGAACATGTACGAGCTCCCTCTAATGGAAAAATAAAATTTAATGAGCATTTGGTTCATCCTACACGTACACGTCACGGGCATCCCGCTTTTCTATGTTATATAGACTTGGATATAACTATTGAAAGTCAAGATATTATACAGAACGTGACTATTCCACCAAAAAGTTTTCTTTTAGTTCAAAATGACCAATATGTAGAATCAGAACAAGTGATTGCTGAAATTCGCGCGGGAACGTACACTTTGAATTTTACAGAGAGGGTTCGAAAACATATTTATTGCGATTCAGAAGGGGAAATGCACTGGAGTACCGATGTATACCATGCACCTGAATTTAGATATAGTAATGTCCATCTCTTACCAAAAACAAGCCATTTATGGATATTATCAGGGGATTCGTGCAGATCCAGTATAATCCCGTTTTCGCTACACAAGGATCAAGATCAAATGAACATTCATTCTCTTTCTATCGAAAAAAGTTATATTTCGAATCCTTCAATAAAAAATGATCAAGTTAAACAGGTTAAACACAAATTCTTTAGTTTAGATCTTTCGGGTAAAAAAGAAGGGAGGGTTTCTGATTATTCAGAACTTAATCGAATCCTCTGTACTGGTCATTATAATCTCGTATATCCTGCTATTCCCCACAAGAATTTTGATTTATTGGCAAAGAAGCGAAGAAATCGATTTATCATGCCCTTCCAACCGATTCAAGAACGAGAGAACGGCCTAATGCCCCACTCCGATATCTCGATTGAAATACCTATAAATGGTATGTTCCGTGGAAATAGTATTTTTGCTTATTTTGATGATCCCCAATACCGAAGAAACTGTTCAGGAATTACTAAATATGGGGCTATCGGGGCGCATTCCATTGTCAAAAAAGAAGATTTAATTGAATATCGAGGAGTAAAAGAATTTAAGCCAAAATACCAAATGCAAGTAGATCGCTTTTTTTTCATTCCCGAGGAAGTCTATATTTTACCTGAATCTTCTTCCCTAATGGTACAAAATAATAGTATCATTGGAGTAGATACCCAAATCACTTTAAATACAAGAAGTCGGGTAGGCGGGTTGGTCCGCCTAGAGCGAAAAAAAAAAAAAATGGAACTAAAAATCTTTTCTGGAGATATCCATTTTCCGGGAAAAACAGATAAAATATCTCGATATAGTGGTATCTTGATATCACCCGGACCAGTAAAAACAAATACGAAGGGATCAAAGGAATCAAAAAAAGTGAAAAATTGGCTCTATGTCCAACGGATCACACCTAGCAGGAAAAAGTATTTTGTTTTGGTTCGACCGGTAATCATATATGAAATAGCGGGCGGTATAAATTTAGAAACACTTTTCTACTCGGATCTATTGCAGGAAAAAGAGAATTTGAAACTTCAAGTTGTCAATTATATTCTTTATGGTTATGGAAATGATAAATCAATCCGGGGAATTTCGGACACAAGGATTCAATTAGTTCGTACTTGTTTAGTGTTGAATTGGGATCAAGAAAAAAAAAGTTCTTCTATCGAAGCGGCCCGGGCTTCTTTTGTTAAAATAAGTACAAATGGCCTAATTCGTGATTTCCTAAGAATCGACTTAGTGAAATCCCATTTTTTCTATATCAGTCGAAAAAGGAATGGTCCCTCAAGTTCAGGATCGATCTCTGATAATGGGTTAGATCACACTAACATTAATCCATTTTATTTCCTTTATTCCAAGGCACGGATTCAACAATCACTTAAAAAAAATCAAGGAACTTTTAGTACGTTATTGAGTAGAAATAGAAAAAAGGAATGTAAATCTTTGGGAATTTTGTCATCATCTAATTGTTTTGGAATAGATCTATTAAACGATATAAAATATCACAATGGAATAAACGAATCAACTAAAAGAGATCCTACAATTACAATTAGGAATTCCTTGGGCCCTTTAGGAACAGCCCTTCAAATCGCGAATTTTTATTCATTTTACCATGTACTAACGCATAATCAGATCTCGGTAACTAAATATTTGAAACTTGACAATTTCAAACAGATTTTTCGAATATTTAAATATTATTTAATGGATGAGAAACAGAGAATGGTTAATCTGGACCCATGCAATAACAGCGTTTCTCATCCATTAAAATTAAATTGGTATTTTCTCCATCAGAATTATCATTCTAATTATTGTGAATGTTTCTTCACAATAATTAATCTGGGACAGTTTATTTGTGAAAATGTATGTATAGCCAAAAATGGACCACACCTAAAATCAGGTCAAGTTATAATTGTTCACGTCGACTCTATAGGACTAAGATTGGCTAAGCCTTATTTGGCCACTACAGGAGCAACTGTTCATGGTCATTATGGAGAAATCCTTTATAAAGGAGATACATTAGTTACATTTATATATGAAAAATCGAGATCTGGTGATATAACGCAGGGTCTTCCAAAAGTGGAACAAGTATTAGAAGTGCGCTCAATTGATTCAATATCGATAAACCTAGAAAAGAGAGTTGGGGGTTGGAACGGGTGTATAACAAGAATTCTTGGAATTCCTTGGAGATTCTTGATCGGTGCTGAGCTAACTATAGTGCAAAGTCGTATCTCTTTGGTTAATAAAATTCAAAAGGTTTATCGATCCCAGGGGGTGCAAATCCATAATAGGCATATCGAAATTATTGTACGTCAAATAACATCAAAAGTCTTGGTTTCAGAAGATGGAATGTCTAATGTTTTTTCACCCGGGGAACAAATAGGATTGTTGCGAGCGGAACGGACGGGACGCGCTTTGGAAGAAGCGATCTGTTACCGAGCCATATTCTTGGGAATAACGAGAGCCTCGCTGAATACTCAAAGTTTCATAGCCGAGGCGAGTTTTCAGGAAACTGCTCGCGTTTTATCAAAAGCAGCTCTCCGCAGTCGTATTGATTGGTTGAAAGGTCTGAAAGAAAACGTTGTTCTCGGTGGTATGATACCCGTTGGTACCGGATTCAGAGGATTAGTGCACCGCTCAAAGCAACGTAAGAACATTTCTTTAAAAAAACAAAAAAACAATTTATTTGAAGGGGAAATAAGAGATATTTTATTCCACCACAGAAAGTTATTTGATTTTTGCATTTCAAAAAATTTCTATGATACATCAGAACAAGCGTTTATAGGATTGAATGATTTCTAAGATCAGTACTTTGAATCTTTTGCGGCCCTGTGATTTGTTACATTTACATGTAATTTGTTAATAGTAATAAAAAATAGCAAAGAAATTAATCGCTTGGATCGTGTATCAAGGCCCAACTCCGAGAAAAGGGAAGGTTCCATCGGAACAATTATTTATTTTTATTTAAGGGTACCTCGTCTCCCCTTTTTTCTTTGAAAAAAAAAGAGAGGAAGTGTGGGGAGAAATGATAAGAAAATATTGGAACATTAATTTGGACGAAATGCTGGAAGCAGGAGTTCATTTTGGTCATGCTACCAGAAAATGGAATCCGAGAATGGCACCTTATATCTCGGCGAAGCGTAAAGGTATTCATATTACAAATCTTACTAGAACTGCTCGTTTTTTATCGGAAGCTTGTGATTTAGTTTTTGATGCAGCAAGTATGAGAAAACAATTCTTAATTGTTGGTACAAAAAAGAAAGCAGCTGATTCAGTAGCGCGGGCTGCAATAAGTGCTCGGTGTCATTATGTTAATAAAAAATGGCTCGGCGGTATTTTAACAAACTGGTCCACTACAGAAAAGAGACTTCAAAAGTTCAGGGACTTGAGAATGGAACAAAAGACCGGAAGGCTGAACCGCCTTCCGAAAGGGGATGTGGTTCAATTGAAGAGACAGTTATCTCACTTGCAAACATATTTGGGCGGGATTCAATATATGACGGGGTTACCTGATATTGTAATAATCGTTGATCAGCAAGAAGAATATACGGCTCTTCGCGAATGTATCACTTTGGGAATTCCAACAATTTGTTTAATTGATACAAACAGCGACCCGGATCTCGCGGATATTTCGATTCCAGCGAATGATGACGCGATAGCTTCAATTCGATTTATTTTTAACAAATTAGTATTTGCAATTTGTGAGGGTCGTTCTAGCTATATACGAAATCTCTGATTAATAATAATAGAAAGAAATTATTTTGTGAATTCCATAGATTAATGGAATCTGGTACTCTATTTAATTTACTCTATTTCTGAATTTCTGAATCGCACGAAAGAAATAAAAAAATAAGGCGGGGGATATTATGTGATTAGTTCTTAATCCAAAATATACAATTCAAGCGGGCACGGACAAGTAAAAAAAAGATAGTATAGTGGAATCAAAATAATTTCTTAAAAAGTTTTCTTTCTTTCAGAGGATAATATGAATATTCTATCATGTTCCATCAAAATATTTAAAGGATTATATGATATATCCGGTGTGGAAGTAGGCCAGCATTTCTATTGGAAAATTGGGGGTTTCCAAGTTCATGCCCAAGTACTTATTACTTCTTGGGTTGTAATTGCTATTTTATTAGGTTCAGCTATTGTAGCTGTTCGAAACCCACAAACCGTTCCTACTGACGGTCAGAATTTCTTCGAATATGTCCTTGAATTTATTCGAGACGTGAGCAAAACTCAGATTGGAGAGGAATATGGTCCATGGGTTCCTTTTATTGGAACTCTGTTTCTATTTATTTTTGTTTCTAATTGGTCAGGGGCGCTTTTACCTTGGAAAATTATAAAGTTACCTCATGGAGAGTTAGCCGCACCTACGAATGATATAAATACTACGGTTGCTTTAGCTTTACTTACGTCAATAGCATATTTTTATGCGGGCCTTAGTAAAAAAGGATTGGGTTATTTCGGTAAATACATTCAACCAACTCCAATCCTTTTACCCATTAATATTTTAGAAGATTTCACAAAACCTTTATCACTTAGCTTTCGACTTTTCGGAAATATATTAGCGGATGAATTAGTAGTTGTTGTTCTTGTTTCTTTAGTACCTTTGGTGGTTCCTATACCTGTTATGTTCCTTGGATTATTTACAAGCGGTATTCAGGCTCTTATTTTTTCAACTTTAGCTGCGGCTTATATAGGTGAATCTATGGAGGGGCATCATTAATTAAGTTTCGAAATAGTCTTCTTCGGTTTAATGCAAGGCAATGCATGTCTTGCTCAAGATAATCTACTTCGTAAACATAACTCTATACATAAATAGACAAAAAAGTCTATACGATCTAAAGAAATAGATTACGATATTTGTAATATTTTGGAATTAAAAAAAAAAGGAAAGAGATCTAAAAGATCTTTTTCCTAAAATTAAAATTTGCTTGACTCATTTATATCTTCTTACAATGAATATTCGTTGTAGATTGGCTTGATTGTTTTGTTCATTTCATTCAACCCAATCTTAGGAGTCATAATCTGAATAAGAATTCTTGATTTATTTTTTTTGTTTAATCGCACATTGTAAATAAAAAAGAGGTTCTATAAAGCGATTCCCATTTCAGTCGGTTTTATTTAATCCAACGATTAACCAAAAGAAAAAAACTAAATTACATGAATAACGTAAAACTTCTATTTATATGCAATGATTCAGACTACTGAATTCGTTCATTTAGATCATTTAGATTAGATTGATTGTACCGATTTTAGATAACGATAAATAAAAGGAAAAGAAGAGTTTACAAAACATGAAAAAAAAAGTGCGTTGTTTAGGTTTAGGAGGGTGGGATTAAAATAAACATATGTAATATATAATCTATGGAATCTGTCTAATGACTGTAAAATAAACCAACTTTTCTTTATAAAATAAATGTTTCTAAAAAAATTATTTTAGAATTCAAATTGAATTTAAGATACAAAGAGTTGGTTTACGTTATGGAAGAAGGGCGTGTATATGTAATATTAGGCTAGTTATATATGAGCAAATAGATATATCTAATCTTAATCTGTCCCGCGACTACCAAGAATTTTGATAGGGATTCCAATAAAAGCCTTTCTTTTCGTTTTTTCGTTTGAAACTGTGAAGTGAATAAAGAGATTAAATTAAGAATAAAGAAGGAAAAGTTCGAATTTAAAGAATGATTGATTCGGAACAAAGAAAGAAATGGAAAAACAAAAAGTTATATGAATTCACCAAAACTCTGTGGATAAAAACTAAAAAATTGATATCGAAGCAGTTCTGCTGATTCAATAATCTCATTACTTCAATTTTGAACTCTTAGTTACGTTACTTTGACTGGATGACAATCTATCGATGGAATAATTAAATCATAATTTAGTGGTTGATTGTATCATTAACCATTTCTTTTTTTTGATGCGAGGAATTTATCATGGATCCATTGATTTCTGCCGCTTCCGTTATTGCTGCTGGGTTGGCCGTTGGGCTTGCTTCTATTGGACCTGGAGTTGGTCAAGGTACTGCTGCGGGTCAAGCTGTCGAAGGTATCGCAAGACAACCAGAGGCGGAGGGAAAAATACGAGGTACTTTATTACTTAGTTTGGCTTTTATGGAAGCTTTAACAATTTATGGACTGGTTGTAGCATTAGCACTTTTATTTGCGAATCCTTTTGTTTAATCTGATAAAAAATAAGATTTTTGCCAATTTTTGAATTTGCTGCTTGGTTTTTCGAATTATATCAAGATTTAACTCCTACAATTAATTATTTATATTTAGTTTTATTGGTACAATAACCCACGGGAAGGGCTGATTGGAGGATGAGGAATTTTAGTAGACCGACTCGCTTTCTTCCTTCCCCTTCTCGCTTTCTTTCTTCCCCTTCTCGCTTTCTTCGTTACCCTGTATTATTTTATTTTAAAATTTAAAGGAAGTGTTATAACAAGAACAACAAAAACAAAGAAGATATGTTGAAATTGACACTAGACCTGATATCAAAGTCTAATAACTATTGTTCTTAGTTAGCAATTTAGCAATTTTTAGAAATTTACAATAAAAAAATCTATTTATAATAAAAATCGAATATATTTTTGACTCGATTTACTATTTTTAAATTCTAATTATAAAATATTTCTAAAATATAAAATAGATTTATAAATAGTAAATAAAAAAATAAAAATTATAAATATTATGAAATATGATAATTAAATAGATAATATTCTGTCTATAAGAGAAGGAGAGATCTTATGAAAAATGTAACCGATTCTTTCGTTTCTTTGGGTCACTGGCCATCCGCCGGGAGTTTCGGGTTTAATACTGATATTTTAGCAACAAATCCAATAAATCTAAGTCTAGTCCTTGGTGTATTGATTTTTTTTGGAAAGGGAGTGTGTGCGGGTTGTTTATTTCACGAATAGGCTGAATTGAATCAGCTGCATTTTTTTTTTGAATTAGTAAAGAAAAGGTGCACGATCCTGCGAATTACTTTTGAATAAATTAAAAAATCATCTTTAAGAACCATAGCATTTCGCAATTCATCAGTAAATATACTTTGATTCTCTATCAACTGATAACGTAGGCACATTAGCATGGTTAAAGCTAAACTGTTTGAAGTCTAGACAGAGCAAGGTACTCTTTCTACTAGTATGTTAATATATCAAAGGATTCTAAATGAAAGGATTCTAAATGAATAGTTGGGAATTTTTTTCGGTATAGAACACTCATGTCGAAAAAAATTGGAACCTTCTTTTTTGAAAAATGGGGATTTCCCTCATTCTTAATCGAATGTTGAATCGATAACCTGTGCATAAAGTAAATTCGTTGGATTTGAAGAAAAAAACAAGAAACAACTTTACTGACAATTACTTGTTTGGTCAGAAGAGTCCTACAAATATTCTGGTTTTTGATTAATTTTGATTTTTTTTATTTTTGCATATGAATTATTAATCGAGAAGAGAGGATAGGCTCATTCCAGTAACAAAAGATATGGGAATTTACCATAAGTAATTGAAATAATTGAGCGTGAGAGCCAAATGAATCGAAAGATTCATGTTTGGTTCGGGAAGGGATCATGGAAATTTTGCAATGAATGGAAAGATAATCTACTTTCATTAAGTGATTTATTAGATAATCGAAAACAAAGGATTTTGAATACTATTCGAAATTCAGAAGAACTACGTGAGGGGGCCGTTGAACAGTTGGAAAAAGCCCGGACCCGCTTACAGAAAATAGAAATAGAAGCAGACCAGTTTCGAGTGAACGGCTATTCTGAGATAGAACGAGAAAAATTGAATTTGATTAATTCAACTTATAAGACTTTAGAACAATTAGAAAATTACAAAAATGAAACGATTCATTTTGAACAACAAAGAGCAATTAATCAAGTTCGACAACGGATTTTTCACCAAGCCTTAGAAGGAGCTCTAGGAACTTTGAATCGTTGTTTAACCAAGGAGTTACATTTACGTACGATCAGTGCTAATATTGGCATGTTTGGGGCGATGAAAGAAATAATCGATTAGCCCTTCTACCGTAGGCATTATCTTTTTTTTTCAAAAAAAAATTAACAAATACTCATGGTAACCATTCGAGCCGACGAGATTAGTAATATTATCCGAGAGCGTATTGAGCAATATAACAGGGAAGTAAAGATTGTAAATACGGGTACCGTACTTCAAGTGGGCGACGGTATTGCTC